CGTTTGCTTTATCTTTTTCTTCATAAGACCCCTTCTTTTTCATAAAAAAGGATTTGGCTCAGGATTGCCTCTTTTTTTATTAATTCCAGGGTTTCCCTGAATTTGAAAGTGATCACTTCGTAGGTTTCCATACCAAGGCTCAATCCAATTTAAGTCCGTAGCGTCTACCAATTTCGCCATATCCCCCTCCCTTTTTTTGATATTCGAATCTCTGTCAAAAAAATATCTCATGTTCTCTTTATTCCTTTTTTCTGGAACCTTTTTCTTTTAATAATATAATTAGATTACCGATCGTTTCCTCGTCTTATTTTTCTTTTTTTATTTTTCATTGTAGTTTTACATAGTAGTGGTTGGACCCATCATTTTTTTGTCCAATAGGAGGATTTATCATGTCTTTCTTCTCAATTCAATAGAAGACAAAGACATCATCCATATGCCTCTCTTTCTATTTTACCATGCAATTTGGAATCCAAAACTCTAACAGTCGATTTTTTTTTGTCTGATTCGCTTCCCTTTCCGAATCAAATCATATGTTTTGCATTTATCTGGATTGCATCTTTCATTTTTATTCTTTTCTTTACTTTAGGTCAGACACTCTCTTATTTTTTATAACTACTAATTAATATAAATCAATGAAAAACTTATTGATGATGAATAGTTAGCCACGAATCTACTATGAAATTAATCGGACAGTTTTTCATTAAAATTAGAATAAGAATGTATAATCGAATACGCTTCGAAATGTAGAAATTTCATTCATTTCGAATTATGTGATAGGAAATTGTATTCTTCTATTTTTGTTTTATACAATTTTTAAAATTCTGTAAGCCCGCTTAGCTCAGAGGTTAGAGCATCGCATTTGTAATGCGATCGTCATCGGTTCGATTCCGATAGCCGGCTTTTTAAATTTATTTTCTTATTTTTTACATTTAAATGTGTCTCTTTTTTTTTGAATTGTATGGAAAGAGTGGGGGGATAACCCCTTTCCAAAGGGCCAACGATCTATTGTAATAACTTCCAACTAAACGAATAAGAGAAGTGGAAAGAGTTAATTCAATCCATGCAGAAAAAATCAGAAATATACTTTATTGTATACATTCATTAATATTAATAAAATATTATATATATAATATATAAATAAAGAATATAAATATACAACAACAAAAAGATAATATTTTTTTTGCTTTGTAGTAGAGTAGTACAACCACGTATATTTGATTTCTCTTTGTTCCGTTTTAATTGATTCTATTTTTATTATTAGGTTTCTTCTTGAATAATATGGAAAATGAAATTGATCAAAATATTATAAGGAGTCTTTATGTCACATTACAGAGGGCCTCGGTTCAAAAAAATACGCCGTCTAGGGGCTTTACCGGGACTAACTCATAAAAGTCCTAGGTCCGGAAGTGATATTCGAAACCAATCACGTTCTGGGAAAAAAAGATCTCAGTATCGTATTCGTTTAGAAGAAAAACAAAAATTGCGGTTTCATTATTGTCTTCCAGAACGACAATTATTGAAATACGTTCGTATCGCCGGAAAAGCCAAAGGGGCAACCGGTCGGGTTTTACTACAAATACTTGAAATGCGTTTGGATAACATCCTTTTTCGATTGGGTATGACTTCGACTATATCTGGAGCCCGCCAATTGATTAACCATAGACATATTTTAGTTAATGAACGTATTGTGGATAGACCAAGTTATCGCTGCAAACCCCAAGAAATTATTACGGCGAGGAATCAAAAATCGAAAGCTCTGATTCAAAATCATGTGGATTCATCATCTTACCATGAGGAATTGCCAAAACATTTGACTCTTCAGCCATTCCAATATAAAGGATTCGTCAATCAAATCATAGATAGTCAATGGGTCGGTTTGCAAATAAATGAATTGCTAGTCGTCGAATATTATTCCCGTCAGACTTAAAATGACTAACTAATAAGAAGAAAGATATACGAAGGGTTCGAGTGATGTTCCCTTTTTTTCCTTTCACCGAAAGAATATGGACCTATAAGGCCAAGGGTATAAGTGGGCTAACCCACCCCAGTGTTTTTTTTTATTCGATTCATGAAATATGGTAGGCTTTTTTCTTCATTCCTTGTTCATTATTTCTCTTTCCGTACCAAAGCCATTCAGAATTAGGATTATATATTATTTATATAGGATATAGTTGGAAGTCTAACCGTTTGGGTATGGCTGCTTCCGTTCTTTGACATAGTATAACATTGATTTAGGTGAGGAAATGATAGTCGTACGGAAAGAGAGGGATTCGAACCCTCGGTAAACAAAAAAAGCCTACATAGCAGTTCCAATGCTACGCCTTGAACCACTCGGCCATCTCTCCAAAAGAATGATTCAGATCCAGAAACTGAATGAATAGCGAGTGATTCATATCATCAAATAACGAGTTTTCCTTCGAGGGGATAGATTAAAAATAATAAACAAAATCTCTCAATTTGATTGTAGGTAATAAATATTTTTTATATTCATCCGTTTTAGAGTTATCACAATAACAATACGAAGATCTATTTGCGTCATATCAATCAAATTGAGAGATTTTGTTGTATAATTGAGTCTTCACAACTTCGATCAAGTCGGAAACTCGATCTCCTCCCCTTCTTCAGTGATAAAACCATTGACTATTTTTTTTGGATTGGATCAAATGGAATCGGATTCAAAATTCTTATTCTTTCTTGGCAAAACGAAAAATTTGAGTCTTCAATTCAGTGTTCAAAATGTCTGTCTGTTTTTATGCTATTTCGTACTGTACCAATTCCTTTGTTTTTGGAATCGTTTTCCTACGAAAGGCAAAGATAATTTTAGAATGGATGACTCCTCCTATGCCTAGATCGCAGATAAATGACAATTTTATTGATAAGACTTTCTCCATTGTTGCCAATATCTTATTACGAATCATTCCGACAACTTCAAGAGAAAAGGAAGCATTTTCCTATTACAGAGATGGTGCGATTTGATTCTTTCTATTTTGACTGGTCTCAGTCTTACGAGGAATCTTCGGGATAGAAAAAAGTAAATAAAAAGATTATTGAACGAAATCTACGCTTGTAGAAGGTGAAGTTTGGAAACCGAACAATTCCTTCTTTCGTGTATACCCCGTAAATGCAGCCTCAGATGCTTTCATTGTTCTAGTATTGAGCGAAAGGTTACACACCTATTATTTTTTTTAGAATAGTCGGTTTTTTTTCTGTATTACTACAGGTCAATCTCCTATCTATTCCAAGAACCAATAAATGGCAGCATAGGTCAAAAGCACTAACACGTCTGAATCAACAACACGAACACTTTGTTATAATAATAAAAAATCCCCATCATGATGAGTACGGGATGGAGATTCTCAAGAATGGTTGGGACAACAAATATCCATCTCGTTCGTACTTTTTTGGATACCAGTATAACCATCGAAGACTGTTGAAGTGACTAATTCCTGGAAAATATAGGGCGTTGAGAACAAAGAAATTGTTGGACTTTCCATATCTTTCTTTCATATATTCTAGTACAAAAACACTTGATATTAAGAATAAGAAATAAGGTGCCTTACAGGCAGGTTGGCTAGATATTTATTGTAAAAACACTAGCCCCGCTCCGTTTATAATGATCATCTTGATTTCAAAATTTTTGTTTGTGGATTCCCTTTAATTCCTCATTATGCACATTAAAAAAAAAGGGAGGAGGAGCCGTATGAGGTGAAAATGTCATGTACGGTTCTGGAACGGAGATTTTGAATCGAACGACGACCGTAACGGATGTCAGCACAATCCGAAGGAAATTATGCGGAAGCTTTACAAAATTATTATGAAGCTATGCGACTAGAAATTGATCCCTATGATCGAAGTTATATACTCTATAACATAGGCCTAATCCATACAAGTAACGGAGAACATACGAAAGCTTTGGAATATTATTTTCGAGCACTCGAACGAAATCCATTTTTACCACAAGCATTTAATAATATGGCCGTGATCTGTCATTACGTGTGACTATCTCAACTATAGAAGAAAGAGAAAGGAAAGATCAACAAATCCGATAGTCAAAAATAAAAAAATACTACTCGAAAAAAAGGCTTTCTACGATCGTCCGAAACAATTATTTTTATCAGTTGTAGTGAAAGAGAAACTTCAAAATAGAAGTCGAGAAATATGAATAGGCCTATAGAGATACTTTTTTATTCTATGGATATCAATCAAAAGGGAATCAAGAATTGATAATACGAAAAAGCACCGTAAAGATCCATTTTTTTATTTTATTTTGGTCCATCCAATGTAGTAAGAGAACTGCTTGCTAATTTATTAAAAGATAAAAGTTAGGAATCGACTTATGTAATAGAGTCAATCTACTAATAAAGGGATGAAGCAGCGGTGTAGGATCAGATCCCAAAGATCGTCAGTCTTTCTTCTTAATAAAGGAAAGTCTTTTTCAAGGATTCTATTAATATTTATTCATTTCTATAAGAAATATGAATGAAACCGGGATAGTTACTTTTCAGAAAATTAGAAGAGTAAATAAAAAAAAAGCCTCTAGTTGAATCCTTCTGATTATGAAGGTAGGATAAAAGATAAAACGATTAATCAAATCAAAATGAAAGTTTGAAACTTATTTTATTTATATATATATCTACTAACTAAAACAACAAATATTTTTTGATCCCAATCAAAGATAGATCTATTACAAAAGAATCTCGTTTTCGGTAGTGTAGAAGATATGTATGTAGAAGAAGAGAAATGGGATCAAAAAATAAACGGAGCCGTATGAGGTGAAAATGTCATGTACGGTTCTAAGGAAAGGAATGAAACAAACCTATTCCGACCGGGGAGAACAAGCCATTCGACAGGGAGATTCTGAAATTGCAGAGGCTTGGTTCAATCAAGCCGCGGAGTATTGGAAACAAGCTATAGCGCTTACTCCGGGTCATTATATTGAGGCGAAAAATTGGTTGACGATCACGAGACGTTTCGAATAAATAAAAAAAGAAATTTCTTTT